ATGAAAGATATATCCTTAGGTGGATATATAGATACCGACTCTATTACATGGTCACAAAAACCTAAACGGAAAAAAAAGGATACAACTATGTCGTATTATGATATGTATAGTAATGGGGGAACATGGGACAAAAAATAAATCCAATTGGTTTTAGACTTGGTACAACCCAAGGTCATCATTCCCTTTGGTTCGCACAACCAAAAAATTATTCTGAGGGTCTGCAAGAAGATCAAAAAATAAGAAATTATATCAAGAATTATGTACAAAAAAATACGAAAACGTCTTCTGGCGTCGAGGGAATTGCGCGTATAGAGATTCAAAAAAGAATCGACCTGATCCAAATAATAATCTATATGGGATTTCCAAAAATATTAATTGAAAGTCGACCCCGAGGAATCGAAGAATTACAGATGAATTTACAAAAAGAATTTAATTCTGTAAATAGAAAACTTAACATTGCTATCGCACGAATTGAAAAGCCTTATGGAAACCCTAATATTCTTGCAGAATTTATAGCCGGCCAATTAAAAAATAGAGTTTCTTTTCGCAAAGCAATGAAAAAGGCTATAGAATTAACTGAACAAGCAGATACAAAAGGAATTCAAGTGCAAATTGCAGGACGTATCGACGGAAAAGAAATTGCACGTGTTGAATGGATCAGAGAAGGTAGGGTTCCATTACAAACCATTCGAGCTAAAATTGATTATTGTTCCTATACAGTTCGAACAATCTATGGGGTATTAGGCATCAAAATTTGGATATTTATCGAGGGGGAATAATAAACCTTATTTCCCTTTTTATTCTATCCAGCAATGGAACAAAAGAAATTCGTTTCTTCTTTTCTGTTCAATAAAAAAAAATGAACAATTATAAATTATAATTCTATAGGGTTTAATAAAAATTAAATGAATCTTTTGATAAAATTGCTATGCTTAGTGTGTGACTCGTTGGTTTTTTGAGGGTTAGTATAAAAACCAGCCCCATAGTATAAACAAATAACTATAGAAGTAATAACCAACTCATCACTTCGTATTATCTGGATCCAAAGAACCAGTCAAGATATGATATATTGTTCATATTGTTGTAGCAACTGAAATCTTTTTTAATTTATTAAAAAATCTGCTTCTAAATTGTTAATAATAAAAAAAAGAAAGGGTATGGATAAATGGAAGGATGAGAGGAAGAAAGAAAATATTGATGATATATAATTCCAATATGTAAGGTCTATGAGTCATCTCATAAAAAATCTGTGTAATAAAGCATCAATACGGATTCATCATTAAATGGATCTGCTCATCGAACAAAAAATAAAGAGCTTCGAGCCAATAAAGACTAAGAATATTGACTCAAGAACTAATAGCTCCATTGTAGAATTCAGACCTAACCATTAAATAAGAAGCGATGGGAACGACGGAACCTGTGAATTCAAAAGATTCTATGAAAATGAATTTGAATGATTCATTGATCGGGATGGCGGAACCGACCAGAGACCAATTCATCTATTCGGAAAAGTTATGAACGAATGATAGAACTGAAATAGAAATGTAAAGAGTAAATATTCGCCCGCGAAAACTTTATTTTCTTGGATTGCTAAATTTGGGTCAATCCAATACGATAAAGAGTAAAACAAAAAAAAGATTCCTTTTAAGATTCTAATATCGATAAATAGAAGAAAAAATAGTTTAGTTATAGTTATTAATAGTTATTAATATATATATTTAATTTCATTATTATTATTATATATATCTATACAAACAAAATAGACAAATCAAGATATACAAATTAATAAGATTTGATCTAGATTAAATGAAATCCATGATTCAGTTATTAAAATTAAANNTGCATAATATTATATCTGAATAGAATTCAAATTGAACTCAAAATCTTTAATTTGAATTTATTTTATTCGCGAGGAGCTGGATGAGAAGAAACTCTCACGTCCGGTTCTGTAGTAGAGATGGAATTCAAAACAAACCATCAACTATAACCCCAAAAGAACCAGATTCCGTAAACAACATAGAGGAAGAATGAAGGGAATATCTTATCGAGGTAATACTATTTGTTTTGGTAAATACGCTCTTCAGGCACTTGAACCCGCTTGGATCACATCTAGACAAATAGAAGCAGGTCGACGAGCAATGACACGAAATGCACGTCGCGGTGGAAAAATATGGGTTCGTATATTTCCAGATAAACCGGTTACAGTAAGACCCGCAGAAACACGTATGGGTTCAGGTAAAGGCTCTCCCGAATATTGGGTAGCGGTTGTTAAACCAGGTCGAATCCTTTATGAAATGGGTGGAGTAACAGAAACTATAGCCAGAAGGGCTATTTCAATAGCAGCGTCCAAAATGCCTATACGAGCTCAATTTATCATTTTGGGATAAAAAAGAAATAGGCCTTACTTAAAAACTTAAAAATAGTGGGTGCAGGTTTCTTTTTTTGGACAAATAATATTTCTTTTTTTCTTCGACCTTTGTATTGTAAAAAACAGATAAAAAAATGATATGATTCAACCTCAAACCCATTTGAATGTAGCAGATAACAGCGGGGCTCGAGAATTGATGTGTATTCGAATCATAGGAGCTAGCAATCGTCGATATGCTCATATTGGTGACGTTATTGTTGCTGTGATCAAAGACGCAGTTCCAAACATGCCTCTAGAAAGATCAGAAGTGGTCAGAGCTGTAATTGTCCGTACTTGTAAAGAACTTAAACGTGACAACGGTATGATAATACGATATGATGACAATGCTGCAGTTGTGATTGATCAAGAAGGAAATCCAAAAGGAACTCGAGTTTTTGGTGCGATTGCCCGAGAATTGAGACAGTTCAATTTTACTAAAATAGTTTCATTAGCTCCCGAGGTATTATAAAATAAGACCACGATATGGTTATAGTAGGGTATTTAAAAGAAATAGATTAAGATTCATTTAGTAGATTTTCTCTCACGTATATACCTTTCAAAATTAATATTTATAAACAAACACGTAAAAAAAAAAAAAAGAAAAACATGTTGATTATATCGAAATTTGGAGGCACCAATAATTTTAATTAATCATGAGTAGTGATACTATTGCTGACATAATAACTTCTATACGAAATGCCGATATGTATAGAAAAAGCGTGGTTCGAGTAGCATCTACTAATATCAGCCAAAGTATTGTTAAAATACTTTTACGAGAGGGTTTTCTCGAAAATGTGAGAAAACATCGAGAGAACAACAAATATTTTTTGGTTTTAACCCTACGACATAGAAGGAATAGGAAAAGGACTTATAGAAATCTTTTAAATTTAAAACGGATAAGTCGGCCGGGTCTACGAATCTATTCTAACTATCAAAGAATTCCTAGAATTTTAGGTGGGATGGGGGTTGTAATTCTTTCTACTTCTCGAGGTATAATGACAGACCGAGAGGCTCGACTAGAAAGAATAGGCGGAGAAATTTTGTGTTATATATGGTAATCTTTCTAATATCCGATATGAAACTTCTTTTTTGTGAAAAAGAAAAGAGAAGGGGTGGGTTCTCTAATAGGGTTCTTCCTCCACTAGTTGATACTTCAAGGGGGTTTTACCTGGAATGAAAGAACAAAAATGGATTCATGAAGGTTTAATTACTGAATCGCTTCCCAACGGTATGTTCCGGGTTCGTTTAGATAATGAAGATATGATTCTAGGTTATGTTTCAGGAAAGATCCGACGTAGTTTTATACGGATACTGCCAGGAGATAGAGTAAAAATTGAAGTAAGTCGTTATGATTCAACCAGAGGTCGTATAATTTATCGACTCCGCAACAAAGATTCGAAAGATTAGGTGTTTTTTAACTTCACCATTTCTTTCGTAGGAATACGATTCGAAATCGAAAATTTCAAGAAACTTATTTTCTTCCAAAAAGTGGATTCAAAATTAAAGTAAGGAGTGGCAAATATGAAAATAAGAGCTTCCGTTCGTAAAATTTGTGAAAAATGTCGACTAATCCGTCGTCGGGGACGAATTATAGTAATTTGTTCCAACCCAAGACATAAACAAAGACAAGGATAATCAAACTCGTTAAAGACCTGATATACAAATAGGGAATCTGTTTTGACATGAAATGGATATATCCATATATCTCTGACTCAAATTTATGAGATCATAAAATATGGCAAAAGCTATACCGAAAAGGGGTTCACGTGGACGTATTGGTTCACGTAAGAGTACACGTAAAATACCAAAGGGGGTTATTCATATTCAAGCAAGTTTCAATAATACCATTGTGACTGTTACAGATGTACGCGGGCGGGTGGTTTCTTGGTCCTCTGCCGGTACTTGTGGCTTCGGAGGTACAAGAAGAGGGACACCGTTTGCTGCTCAAACCGCAGCGGCAAATGCTATTCGTGCAGTAGTAGATCAAGGTATGCAACGAGCAGAAGTCATGATTAAAGGTCCAGGTCTCGGAAGAGACGCAGCATTACGAGCTATTCGCAGAAGTGGTATACTATTAACTTTCGTACGGGATGTAACCCCTATGCCACATAATGGCTGTAGACCCCCGAAAAAAAGACGTGTGTAGAAATAAAAAAGGAAGATATTTGAATAGTAAGAGAAACAAGAGAAATAAATGATTCAATGATCTGATCAAATAATATTATTATGGTTCGAGAGAAAATAACAGTATCTACTCGGACACTACAGTGGAAGTGTGTTGAATCAGCAGCAGACAGTAAGCGTCTTTTTTATGGGCGCTTTATTCTGTCTCCGCTTATGAAAGGTCAAGCAGACACAATAGGCATTGCGATGCGAAGGGCTTTGCTTGGAGAAATCGAAGGAACATGTATCACACGCGCAAAATCTGAGAAAATATCACACGAATATTCTACGATAACGGGTATTCAAGAATCAGTACATGAAATTTTAATGAATTTGAAAGAAATCGTATTGAGAAGTAATCTCTATGGAACTTGTGAGGCGTCTATTTGTGTCAGAGGCCCTGGATATGTAACTGCTCAAGATATCATCT